CATTGTCTTCGGCATAGTAGAATAATTTAATTTGGAATAGCGGCCAAGATCTTGGGAAAACCCAGGTTAATGATCAATAGGTTTGGATAAAGAATTTAGGAAGGATATTCTCATATTGATGCAATACAAGGATAAGTATATGCGAAATCTCTCCTTTTTTAGTTAAAAGTTTTATTCGAATCCAACCTTTCCCTTTAAGGAATTAAATTGGTTAGCATAAAAAAATATCTAAATAAATAGAAAATCGAATAGTAGATAATTCGTTATGAAAGAAACGGAATACATTCTTTGAAGAATCAAGATTCGTAATCAATCCTTGTCTTGTTTGTTGGATTAGGTCTAACTTTCTTAACCAAACTGCAAGCATGGAACTTTACGAGATGAAATAGGGAAAGAGAACTTAAAAGAAAAAGATAATTGAAGTAACTCGTCTTCGAATCAACTTTGGTTGGGGTTCAAAAACGAATAAATAAAAATAAAATAAAATAAAGTAAATTCAAGGAGGAGCTTTCCCTTTTTCAGGGGATCCTTTGGGAGTCGTGGAATGCTTTTCTTCTCCTCAAAAAGAGGATTAAATTTAAATCCTATTGAAAAAGAAATAATCCGAAATAGAAAGAACTTTTTCAAATTCCATTCTTTATTTATCTTTTATTCCAAAATTCCTCAAAAATCCAATTTCATTTTTCAATGGGTTTAGATGATCTAGTTCTTAATATTATTACTTTACTTAACTGATAGACAGATTCCACAATAAATCTCTTGATTCGGAATTAGGGACTCATGTCCCATCTGATGAATCGATTTTGTTTTACACTTCTGTATCTCGCTCTATCTTGTTTTTTAGTATTATCTAAAATAACCGATGAATTATGAATTTTCCATAACTTAGGTAAGTGCTTTACCAACATATGTAGTGTAGTAAAAAAAAAATGGAATTTAACCCCTTCATGCTTACTATAACTAGTTATTTCGGTTTTCTACTGGCTGCTTTAACTATAACCCCAGCTCTATTTATTGGCTTGAACAAGATACGTCTTATTTGAAATGAATTGAATGAATAAGTCCGAAAATAAGAATTTTTCTTTTGGATTCCTGGTATTCTAGGACCCTTTTCCACACTCATTACCAATTCTTTTCTTGGTCATTGAGATTCGTGGATAATTTAGACTATTATTTAGAGATAGATCGTACCTCTTTTTTTATCCCCTCGAACAAATTGAAATGATTGAAGTTTTTCTATTTGGAATCGTCTTAGGCCTAATTCCTATTACTTTAGCGGGATTATTCGTGACTGCGTATTTGCAATACAGGCGTGGGGATCAGTTGGATCTTTGATTGAGTAATATTTATTTTTTGATTGACCTCCTCCAGACCAGAGAGGAGGTCAAATTGGAGTTGTAATTCGACTTTGTTTTTTGAAGTTATTTTACTCTGTTTCGATATAAGATAGATGGGATCACGCTCTGTAGGATTTGAACCTACGACATCGGGTTTTGGAGACCCGCGTTCTACCAAACTGAACTAAGAGCGCTTTCAAAAAGAAAATCCTTTTCTACTCCTAATGTGTCTCACGTACGTATAGTATCCAAAAATTCAAGTTATATCCACTTTAATTGATCTCCCCGCTACTGCTCATAAAGAAGAGAGAAGTAATAGGTAGGGATGACAGGATTTGAACCTGTGACATTTTGTACCCAAAACAAACGCGCTACCAAGCTGCGCTACATCCCTTTTCCAAATTGTTGTACAATGCCATTCTACACAATTCCGTTCTTGTTTTCCACATCGTAATTTTCTTCTATTTCTCTATGTATATAGAACTTTCTTGTCATTTTTTGTTTTCGGTCTCATATAATCAAGGAAGGGTATATATCTAAAATCCAGTGGAATTTCACCTATAAAAGAAAGATTACTATTCCTTAGTAATGTATAGGAAGAAGGGGTCATCTTTTTCTTTTTTAGGGATAGGAAAATCTCGTCTATATGGTTCATTCTATATATATAGAATATTGATTTTATATATAGAATATTGGTTTTGTTTTTTTAATTAGGAATTTCGCCTAAAGAAAAGAAATACAAACGATCTTGGGCAAGAGTATCTGATCATATATGTATTCCAATAAGGAAGGAGGATTTTCAATGCGGGATATAAAAACATATCTCTCTGTAGCACCCGTGCTAAGTACTCTATGGTTTGGGGCTTTAGCAGGTTTATTGATAGAAATTAATCGTTTATTCCCAGATGCTTTGTCATTCCCTTTTTTTTAATTCTAGTTATTCCTATGCGAGAGATAGAATTCTTCGTGACATGACGAAAATTTTCCTTCAATCCTTTTTTAGTATACGAAGCAAAAAGAAAGAAAAGATGGATTGGGTTGAACCTCAGAGTCATGAAAAATTCGGTAAATCTCATTTTGGAAGAAAACATAAATTTAATTAAAAGCGGTATCCAAGCTAAGTCAGGCCTCACAAATCAGAGCCTAGAAAGAGGCTGCGGTCTTGCTACTTAAATAAATGAAAGGATTTCGAAAATGAAAGGATTTCGAAGCAAAATCCTTGCTAATTCGACAAAGATTGTATTCTTTAATTATTTCTCCATTTTTTATTACTTAATTTACGAATTTCAAAAATTTTTTATTCTATTGGATTTTATTCTTCTTTTTCGGTATTCTATTGGATTTTATTCTTCTTTTTCGGATCCAATGATTTTATTCTTTTTTTTTTTTGATCCAATCCAATATAGAAGAATAAAAGAATAGGTATAAGAATTAAGTTAAGTCGATTCAAAAAGTAAAGGAGGTTCATGGCCAAGGGCAAAGATGTTAGAATCAGAGTGATTTTGGAATGTATCAGTTGTGTTCGAAAGGGTACCAATAAGGAATTGACGGGGATTTCTAGATATAGTAGTCAAAAGAATCGCCACAATACACCCGGACAATTAGAATTAAGAAAATTTTGTCGTTATTGCCGCAAGCATACGACTCATAATGAAATAAAGAAATAGGAGCATCGTGTTTTTGATTTTTCTAAAGAACAGAAAGAGTAAGAACTTCTTATTTAATATTCTTATTTAATATATAGAACATAAATAGAATACAAAATACAAATCAACTCATCTGATTTTAGTTAGATATTATTTCATATGTATAGAGGTTTTTATAGAGTATATGAATCAAATAATATATGGACCAAAGAAAGACTACTTTTTCTGGATCCAAAATTAATAAAATAAAGAAATCCATTTTTTTTTTTTCAAATTTTTAAATAAGGAATAAATCATGTATATATCTAAACAACCTTTTCGTAAATCTAAGCAACCTTTTCGTAAATCCAAACAAACTTTTCATAAATCCAAGCAACCTTTTCGTAAATTCAAACAACCTTTTCGTAAATCCAAACAACCTTTTCGTAGGCGTTCCCGAATTGGTCCGGGGGATCGAATTGATTATAGAAACATGAGTTTAATTAATCGATTTATTAGTGAACAAGGAAAAATATTATCCAGACGAATAAATAGATTAACCTTGAAACAACAACGATTAATTACTCTTGCTATAAAACAGGCTCGTATTTTATCTTTCTTACCATTTCGTAACTATGAGAATGAGAAGCAATTTCAAGCCCAGTCAATTTCAATAATTACTGGTCCTAGACACAGAAAAAATAGACATATTCCTCAATTAACACAAAAGTTCAATTCTAATCGAAATTTAAGAAACTCCAACCAGAATTTAAGAAACAACAATCGGAGCTTAAGTTCCGATTGTTGATGTTTTATTCGAAAGGGTCAGACTCATATTATATATAAATAAAGTAATCCAGTTTTGATTCTTGTGTTTGTTATAAGAAAAGAAAGAAAAATGGGAAAAAAGAAATAGTTTTTTTATTTATTGCAACATGCTCGTTGATTCCTACCACTTAATCTTAATTTATTGTATCTTCCCGGAGTTCCCTCTCCGGGAATTCGGTTTTAATTATTCCTGTATATTACTTTTTTATCCCTTTAATTGATGGTCTTTATTTTATTGGAAATCGTGTAAAGATTATTTGGATTTGATACAGCTACTTGTGCAAGCATTTTACGATTAAGAATCAATTCCTTTTTGTACAGATTGTGTATTAATTTACTATAACTATCGAATACTTTATATATCCGTGTTGCTGCGTTTATCCGAGTGATCCACAAACGACGAAAATCCCTCTTTTGCCTGCCTCTATCTCGATGAGAAGAAACAAAAGCTCTTCTTACTTGTTGAGTAATCATTCGATTAAGTCTTAAATGAGCCCCTCTAAAGTTTGAGGCAAATGAACGCATTTTTGTTCGTCGTCTCCGAGCTATATATCCTCGCGGAACTCTGGTCATTGAATCAAATTAACCTTAATGAATAACTAATGATTTCTCTTCTTTTAACCGTTTTTTTCCCATTAATAACAAAACGGATTATTCCGATATATAAAATATTAATTCCAATGGCTTTTGCTACTATAACCTTCCCAACCACGATTTTTTATTCTATCCCCTTCAGTTATTTCGCATAGAAATAACAAATTCTAACGATACTAAAAAAACAGTGGGTTCCATCGTTTCTATGGTTCCCTTTTAAACGGTGAGGCCCTCTCTATACACCGGAGCCCTTTCTTTCATCAAAAGGTATTGTGAACTTGTATAGTTCACATTCTTTGGCTCTACCTATCCATTATAGAGTAAATAGCTCTTTTCACAATAAATAAGAGTTATTCATACAGTGACGGTATTTAATTATGAAAGTTGGCTAAGTAGCTGACCCTTTAGTCCGTTCTTTTAAGATAAAGGAGCATAAGCCTTTTCTTTTTATTACTATTTCCTCCGCTTAATGCATAACCATTTGCTAGCAATGGGGGAAATGCTTCTTCCAATCTAGATGATTGGATTTGCACCAAAGGAAACCATAAATTCCATATACCATAGAAATCTAGGATAGAGAAGCTCTATTCTATTCATTGGTACGGATCATGGATACTTCAAAAATTGTCTTATTTGTTTGAACTCATGATCTGAACGAGTCGCACATACACCCTAGCACATGTTCCTCGACGCTGAGGACATCCCTTAAGCGCGGGCGTTTTTCTAGCATTTCGTATTGGCTGTCTTGCATTTCTAATAAGTTGTTTAACCGTTGGCATGTTGTATGTATATAGAAAAAAAAAATGGATTGGTTTAGATCGATCTTAACCTGATTCATCATCATGAAGTGTTTCTATTTTCTATAAAATCGCATAAAACCCGAATTTTGGTTTGAAATAAATTTACAAGAAATTCAGACACTACCAATCCTTAAACATTTCTGGAAACCATACTGGATCAGTATCGCAGTGCTCGTCAATCATTTCATCCCCTACAATATCGACAAGTCCATAAGCTTTGGCTTCGTCTGCTGACATAAAAACATCCCTTTCCATGTCTTCGGATACAACCCAAAAAGGCTTGCCTGTTCTTAGTGCATAAACCCTTGTGATCATTTCGCGAACTTTGTGTAACTCTTCCACTTCTAGTAAAAATTCTGGTGTCCTTGCCCGATAATAAGCACTAGCAGGTTGGTGAAGCATAATTCTAGCGTGAGGGAATGCTATACGCTTGGTAGGTTCTCCTCCAAGCAGAATGAAGGAGGCCATGGACGCGGCTATTCCGAGACATATTGTATATATATCTGGTGTCACCGTTTGCATCGTATCAAAAATCGCCATTCCTGAGATTAGCCACCCGCCGGGGGAGTTTATAAACAAAAAAATATCGCTAATTCCATCTTCTATACTGAGATATACCATGAGACCTGTAATATGATTCGTGATCTCGCAACGAATCTCTTGACCTAAAAAAAGTGTCCTTTCTCGATACATAACATTGTATAAGTCAACCCAAGTCGCTTCTTCATCTCCGGGAATCCGGTAAGGTACTTTTGGAACACCAATGGGCATATTAGATTAATATTATTAAATTTAAGTAAGAAAACTACACTTTAATATGGAAACTTAAGAATAGAAGAGAAAGAAAGAATCCGCAGTTTATTATCTTCATTTTTTTCTTATTCTATAAGAATACTATAGATTCTATTAATACATAGATTCCAAAATTATCCATATAAGGAGGGTAAAACAGATTGAATAAAGAAAAAGGAATCTGTGATTCGAATGAGAAACAAAGAGGGATTAGGGATCTATTCTTCGTTTTTCGAAATAGCCCAAGCTACCCATTGCATATTGGCACTTATCGAGTATAGAATAGATCTGCTTCTCTTTCTTCTTACAAACAGAATTGGCTTTTTATTTTTAATGGAATGAAATAAATATTCACGCTTTCTGACACAGAATCCCCTAGAAGGGTTAGGTACATAGGATATGGATAGTCTTTTCCAATGCGATAAAATAAAACGACATCGTGTCTATTTTTCTTTGCTAAAGGGGTATTTCCATGGGTTTGCCTTGGTATCGTGTTCATACTGTCGTATTAAATGATCCGGGTCGATTGCTTTCGGTGCATATAATGCATACAGCTCTAGTTTCTGGTTGGGCTGGCTCGATGGCTTTATACGAATTAGCGGTTTTTGATCCCTCTGATCCTGTTCTGGATCCAATGTGGAGACAAGGTATGTTCGTCATCCCCTTCATGACTCGTTTAGGAATAACCAATTCGTGGGGTGGTTGGAGTATTTCAGGAGGAACTATAACGAATCCGGGTATTTGGAGTTATGAAGGTGTGGCAGGTGCGCATATTGTGTTTTCTGGCTTGTGTTTCTTGGCAGCTATCTGGCATTGGGTATATTGGGACCTAGAAATATTCTGTGATGAGCGGACGGGAAAACCTTCTTTGGATTTGCCCAAGATCTTTGGAATTCATTTATTTCTTGCAGGGGTGGCTTGTTTTGGCTTTGGTGCATTTCATGTAACAGGTTTGTATGGTCCTGGGATATGGGTGTCTGATCCTTATGGACTAACTGGAAAAGTACAAGCTGTAAATCCTGCGTGGGGTGCAGAAGGGTTTGATCCTTTCGTTCCGGGAGGAATAGCTTCGCATCATATTGCTGCGGGTACATTGGGCATATTAGCGGGCCTATTCCATCTTAGTGTCCGTCCGCCTCAACGTCTATACAAAGGATTACGTATGGGCAATATTGAAACTGTACTTTCCAGTAGTATCGCTGCTGTTTTTTTTGCAGCTTTCGTAGTTGCCGGAACTATGTGGTATGGATCGGCAACTACCCCAATCGAATTATTTGGGCCTACTCGTTATCAGTGGGATCAGGGATACTTTCAGCAAGAAATATATCGAAGAGTTAGCGATGGGTTAGCCGAAAATCTTAGTTTATCAGAAGCTTGGTCTAAAATTCCCGAAAAATTAGCTTTTTATGATTATATTGGTAATAATCCGGCAAAGGGGGGATTATTCAGAGCAGGCTCAATGGACAATGGGGATGGAATAGCTGTTGGATGGTTAGGACATCCTGTCTTTAGAGATAAAGAAGGGCGCGAGCTTTTTGTACGTCGTATGCCTACTTTTTTTGAAACATTTCCGGTAGTTTTGGTAGATGAAGAGGGAATTGTGAGAGCGGACGTTCCTTTTAGAAGAGCAGAATCCAAATATAGCGTTGAACAAGTAGGCGTAACGGTAGAGTTCTATGGTGGCGAACTTAATGGAGTAAGTTATTCTGATCCTGCTACTGTAAAAAAATATGCGAGGCGTGCCCAATTAGGAGAAATTTTTGAATTAGATCGAGCTACTTTGAAATCAGATGGTGTTTTTCGCAGCAGTCCAAGGGGTTGGTTCACTTTTGGTCATGCTACCTTTGCTTTGCTCTTCTTTTTTGGACACATTTGGCATGGCGCTCGAACCTTGTTCCGAGATGTTTTTGCTGGTATTGATCCAGACTTGGATGCTCAAGTGGAATTTGGAACATTCCAAAAAGTTGGGGATCCTACTACAAGGAGACAGACAGTCTGATACCACATTGCTATGGGATCTTTCACCTCTCTTTTTTGATGACAGGACATGGGAAACATCTCCTGTCCTTTCTTTGACTCTTTTTCTTTTTTTATATGGGAAATGATCCCAAATGACAAGTGAATAGGTGTGGAAGTTATAATTGTAAATAAACCACGATCGAATCTATGGAAGCATTGGTTTATACGTTCCTTTTAGTTTCGACTTTAGGGATAATTTTTTTCGCTATCTTCTTCCGAGAACCGCCTAAGGTTCCGACTAAAAAATGAAATAATTTAATTGAAGTAAGAAGTCTCCCAGATGGGAGACTTCTTACTTCAATTAGTCCCCATGTTCTTCGAATGGATCTCTTAATTGTTGAGAGGGTTGCCCAAACGCGGTATATAAGGCATACCCAGTAAAGCTTACAAGTAAACCAGATATGGAGATGGCGACTAAAGTTGCTGTTTCCATTTTTATAGAATTTCAAGATTACAATGGATCTATGAAAAGATCGTGTATTTACAACTACAACGGAATAGTATACAAAGTCAACACCAACGATTAAATAGAATTTATGGCTACACAAACCGTTGAAGATAGTTCTAGACCTAGGCCAAAACGAACTGGCGCAGGTAGTTTATTGAAACCCTTGAATTCGGAATATGGGAAAGTAGCTCCGGGTTGGGGAACTACTCCTTTTATGGGGGTTGCAATGGCTTTATTCGCGATATTCCTATCTATCATTTTAGAAATTTATAATTCTTCTGTTTTACTGGACGGAATTTTAATGAATTAGGTTTCTACTAACTAAAATTATGAAGTCATAGTTTTTCCATCCAAAAAAGGGCCTTTCTGTTTTAAGCTCCACATTTCTAGACATTCTGGTAGTTCGACCGTGGATTTTTTTATTTTGGTATCTCTGGAATATGAGTGTGTGACTTGTTAGAATTGATCCTATTGATAATACATAGAAAGGGCCTGTTATCTCTATCAAGATGATTCTACTTCGTCGGATATTATTTAGTCTAGTATCTGGAACACGAAATACATAGAGTGGATCAAGAAAAAAAAAATGGAACTATGATTCATACTCACTATTTAGACCTCGCAACCAGACTGAAAAAAAAAAATCAAGTAGTTCTTAATAAAAAAAATAAAAAAAGAACTTTTCTTCTTTCCAATTTTGTTTGCCCAAAAGACAACTTTTTTTTCTCTCGATTTTGTCGAGTTATTACACAAATTCAATAAATGATCATCAAGCGGTTCTTATTCGAAGAACCCTTGCCTTTTGTTTAGCTTGAGACTCAATCATCGTGGCTCTAGTATGAATCTAAGGTTTTAATTGAACTGATTCATAGGATCGCAACAAGATAATTTCTATTAGAAAACCACTATAAATTTTTATTTATTTTTTTACTAGTAAAAAAAATAAATAAAAAATAGGGAAGAGAAAAGTCAAGAGGCCTCTAATGATCAACATAAGGGAAAGAAAGACGGATGAGCCAACTTGAGATTTTTTGGCATTATCATCACAAAGAAGAAATTTTGGATTTTTCTTAATTTAATATCTTCAAGGCAAATTGATTCAATCCCGTGGCTGATGAAATTTTGAACCTTTTTTTTCTAATATCCGTTGAAAATTTGTGTGTTTCTGCTTGAGCCGTACGAGATGAAATTTTCATATACGGTTCTCGGAGGGGGAGTTGGGCTAGTTACCTATCTCAATAAAGTATATGATTGGTTTGAGGAACGTCTTGAGATTCAGGCAATTGCGGATGATATAACTAGTAAATATGTTCCTCCTCATGTCAACATATTTTATTGTTTAGGGGGAATTACACTTACTTGTTTTTTAGTACAAGTTGCTACCGGTTTTGCTATGACTTTTTACTACCGACCAACCGTTACAGAGGCTTTTTCCTCCGTTCAATATATAATGACGGAGGCCAACTTTGGTTGGTTAATCCGATCAGTTCATCGATGGTCAGCAAGTATGATGGTTCTAATGATGATCCTGCACGTATTTCGTGTGTATCTCACAGGTGGATTTAAAAAACCCCGTGAATTAACTTGGGTCACAGGTGTGGTTTTGGCTGTATTGACTGCATCATTTGGTGTAACTGGTTATTCTTTACCTTGGGATCAAATCGGTTATTGGGCAGTCAAAATTGTGACAGGTGTACCTGAAGCGATTCCGGTAATAGGATCCCCTTTAGTGGAGTTATTACGTGGAAGTGCTAGTGTGGGGCAATCCACTTTGACTCGTTTTTATAGTTTACATACCTTTGTACTGCCTCTGCTTACTGCCGTATTTATGTTAATGCACTTTCTAATGATACGTAAGCAAGGTATTTCTGGTCCTTTATAGGGAAGGCATATCATAGAGAATTCGAATTCTCATATATCATATCGGGTAGGTTGTGGTATTTCATTGCTACAAACATGGGTTATTGTAAAATAAGACATGTCATTTGGATACTTCTCTTCAACTCTGAAGTATTTTGATACAAATAGTTGAAGTGAATTTTACGAAAGAAAATAAGGCGGATTATGGGAGTGTGTGACTTGAATTATTGATTTGGCCATGCAGATAGAGAATTGGATCTGCCGCATTAGAATTCACGACCAAAGGTGTCTCCGCATCCAATCAACACGTAAGTCCCCTATCTAGGAAGGATAGGCTGGTTCACTCGAGGAGAATATTTTCTATGATCATACCCCAACCATGTCATCCATGAACAGGCTCCGTAAGATCCCGTAGAGTATAAATGGAATAAGTCATGTAATATGATCCAATTCTATATTTATTACACTTACTTTTTATTATAGTATGGAAATGCATTCATTTTCTTTGCATCGATTTCGATCCGCAATATTATCGGAGTAAAAGAAGGGATCTAAGGAAGAAAGTAGGCTAAACTTTTTAATTTTTTATTAGTAACAAGTAAATACTTTGTTTGGGCGTAAGAAACTTGCGATATTGAGGGGATAAACACCAACTAATCAAAAGACAATCCACAAAGCAATTGATCATGATCAAATTTGTAAGCCCACTTGGATATTGAGCATTTACGCATAAGAATAGGATTCTTTTCAATGAGTAGTTATAAGCGCAACTTCGGAAAAGATAATCTGATAAAGCTTTTCTTACCTTGAGTCATTGAGTCATTATATAACCTATTCTATTGTGGATCCTCCACGGTCTTATTTCTTTCATTCTTGCTCGAGCCGGATGATGAAAAATTCTCATGTCCGGTTCCTTTGGGGGATGGATCCTAAAGAATTCACCTATCCCAATAACAAAGAAACCTGATTTAAATGATCCTGTATTAAGAGCAAAATTAGCTAAAGGGATGGGACATAATTATTATGGGGAACCCGCATGGCCCAACGATCTTTTATACATTTTTCCAGTAGTAATTCTAGGTACTATTGCATGTAATGTAGGTTTAGCGGTTCTCGAGCCGTCAATGATTGGTGAACCGGCGGATCCGTTTGCAACTCCTCTGGAAATATTACCCGAGTGGTACTTCTTTCCCGTATTTCAAATACTCCGTACAGTACCCAATAAGTTATTGGGCGTTCTCTTAATGGTTTCTGTGCCAACAGGCTTATTAACAGTACCCTTTCTAGAGAATGTCAATAAATTCCAAAATCCATTTCGTCGCCCAGTAGCTACGACGGTTTTTTTAATCGGTACTGTAGTAGCTCTTTGGTTAGGTATTGGAGCAACATTACCCATTGATAAATCCTTAACTTTAGGTCTTTTTTAGGGATTTTTCAGGTTGATTCATTCAACCGTGAAGTTCCCTGCATGGGTATCTAGGAAATAGTTACTTCCAAGTGAATCTTCCCTAGATACCTAAAATCTATTTTATTATGATCCATTTCGCGAAAATATAGATTGTGCCAAAGATGCAAAATTGTTTTCTTTTTATTCTAACTCGAAAAAGAAAAAGAGGAAAAAATTGTAATGGATTTAAAGCAAGAACTTGTTCTTAGGTAAATCAATTGGGAGATGCTTCTCTAGAGTGGCCCATATAAGTTTTCCATCTTCCATACGAAAGCTGTCAATTCTCATAAGATCTTCTTCAGTCTTACTCAAAAGGTCCAATAGTGTATGTATATTGGCCCTTTTGAGACAATTATACGTTCTAGAAGGCAATTCTAATTGATCAATAAAAATACAATTCAATGGAATTCCTTTTTTGTTTTTCTTTAGATTAGTGAATCTTTTTTGAAAGGTTAAAAGGGGTGGAATAAACCTGTTTTTATTTTCTTCGAAACTAGTGCCCTCTTCCTCTGCGTGTAGAAAAGGAAGAAATAAATCAATCAAATTACGAGAAGCTTCATAAAGCGCTTCTTTAGGGGTTAAACTTCCATTCGTCCATATTTCTAGAAAAAGTATCTCGTGTTTTTCATTTCCATTCCCACAAGAAAAAATACTATAATTCACATTTCGAACAGGCATGGATACAGCATCTATAGGATAACTTCCATCTTGAGAGTTCTTTCTGAGTTCCGTATGATATCCGCGATCTTTCTTGATCTGTAACTCAATACAGAAATCAATGGGGTCTCTCAAGTTAGCTATAGGTTGTGTCGTATCAACGAGTTCTACGGAAGGCGGTAAGATTATATCTTGAGCGGTTATGTATCTAGGACCTTTGACGCAAATTGATGCGTCTCTAACTCCATAGAGATTACTTCTCAATACAATTTCTTTCAAATTTAGTAAAATTTCTTGTATGGATTCTTCAATACCTACTATTGTAGAATATTCGTGTGGCACGTTCCCAAATTTTGCGCGTGTGATACATGTTCCTTCTATTTCTCCAAGTAAAGCTCTTCGTAAGGCAATACCGACAGTATCTGCTTGACCTTTTCTAAGTGGGGACAGAATGAAACGACCATAATAAAGACGCTTACTATCTACTCTTGATTCAACACACTTCCACCGTAGTGTTTGGGTGGATCCTGTTACCTCCTCTCGAACCATAATAGACTAGTATTTATTTGATCATTGAATCGTTTATTTCTCTTGAAAGCGGTTTAATTCTTTTACAGACGTCTTTTTTTAGGAGGTCGACATCCATTATGCGGCATCGGTGTTACATCGCGTATACAACTTAACCGTACACCACTTTTAGCAATGGCTCGTAATGCGGCATCTCTTCCGCTACCAGCCCCTTTTACCATAACTTCCGCTCGTTGCAAACCCACTGTACGAATAGCATCTACTGCTGTTCTTTGACCAGCATAGGGTGATGCTTTTCTTGAGCTTTTGAATCCACAAGTACCTGCGGAGGACCAGAAAACCACCCGACCTTGCGGGTCTGTAACAGTTATAATGGTATTGTTGAAACTGGCTTGAACATGAATAACCCCTTTTGTTATTCTACGTGCACTCTTCCGTAAACTAAAACGGGCATTCCTACGCAAACCAATACGCACTTTCTTACGTGAACCTATTTTTGGTATAGCTTTTGTCATATTTTATTATCTCATAAATATGAGTTAGAAATAACAAAAAGAAAAAAAGATACAAAGATATCCGTTTCAGGGTTAAATATATCCTTTACTTTAATTTTTTTATTTGGAATTTGGACATTTCTGCGGGTACTTTTTTTTTACTTTTTAGAATTAGAAAGGAAAGCTCCTTTTTCGAAGATTACCCCTGTCTTTGTTTATGCTTCGGATTGGAACAAATGACTCTAATTCGCCCGCGCCTTCGAATCAGTCGACATTTTGTACAAATTTTACGAACGGAAGCTCTTATTTTCATATTTAGGTATTCCTTTCTTAAACTATGAATCTACTCTTTGGGAAAAAATAAGTCTCTTCACTTAAATTTTTAAATTTGGAATTTATTACCCTAGAAAAACCTAATCCTTTGAATCTTTGGTATCCTTCAAATCTTCAGTATCCTTCGAGTCTTCGGTACGCTTCGAATCCTTATGGGGAAGTCTATAAATTATACGTCCCTTGCTTGAATCATAACGACTTACTTCAATTTTGACCCTATCCCCCATCAGTATTCGTATAGAACTGGACCGGATTTTTCCTGAAATATAACCCAGGATGATGGTGTCATTCTCTAAGCGAACTCGGAACATTCCGTTGGGTAGGGCTTCCGTAACTAAACCTTCGAAAGTGACTTTTGCTTCTCTCGGGTTTTTTTTTTCTCTCCTATTTTTTTTTTCTGTCATATTTTTTTCTCCTATTTTTCTATTTTTATTTTCAAAATAGGAAGTTCGAGATAGAATTCGGATACTATAGGCGGGGTCATTACCATATATAACATAAGACTTCTCCCCCAATTCTGTTTAGTCGAGCTTCTCGATCTGTCATTATACCTTGAGAAGTAGAAAGAATAGCAATTCCCATTCCGCCCAAAACCTTAGGAATTCCTTGATAGTTAGCATAAATTCGTAAGCCAGGTCGGCTGATACGCTTTAAAAAGGTTCTAGTTCTATATATTCCTTTTCTAGTTTTTTTCTTTTGATGTCGCAAAGTTGAAACCAAGAAATATCTGTTACTTTCCTGATGTTTCCGAACACTTTCAATAAAACCCTCTCGTAGAAGTATTTTAACAATGTTTTCCGTAATATTTGTAGATACTACTCGAACAGTTCCTTTTTTACTCATGTCTGCGTTTCTTATAGAGGTTAGTAAATCAGCAATAGTGTCCTTGCCCATAAGACTCTAATTCTAGGTTCCTCCTAATTTTTCGATAATCAACATGTTTTCCTTTTTCTTTTCATTTTGGATTTTAAAGCATATACGTGAAACACAATCTACTAATTTTTTCTTTGATCTATATCTCCTCTACTAGTATTTATAATACTTCAGGAGCTAATGAAACTATTTTAGTAAAATTCAATTCTCTCAATTCCTCGGCAATCGCGCCAAAAACTCGAGTTCCTTTTGGATTTCCTTTTTGATCAATGATAACTGCTGCATTGTCGTCATAGCGTATTATTATACCGTCTTCACATTTGAATTCTTTACATGTACGTACAATTACAGCTCGAATTACTTCGGATCTTTCTAGAGGCATTTGGGGCACTGCGTCTTTGATTACAGCAACAATAACGTCACCAATACGAGCATATCGCTGATTACCCGCAGCTCCTATGACTCGAATACACATCAATTTTCGAGCTCCACTGTTATCCGCTACATTTAAAAGGGTCTGAGGTTGAATCATATTATTTGGATTTCAATTTGTTATTTCACTGCAAAGGGATGAAAGAAATATTGTCATTACAGAAAGAAAAACCTGGGGTTTTTTATCTTCAATACTCCTTTTTTGGGTTTTCTATTTCTAATCTAAGAAATTGACTTCGTATGGGCATTTTACTGGCAGCTATGGAGATAGCTGCTCTAGCTACAGTTTCAGATACTCCGCTCATTTCATAAAGTATTCGACCTGGTTTAACAACGGCTACCCAATATTCTGGGGATCCCTTTCCCGAGCCCATACGTGTTTCTGTGGGTCTTATTGTAACCGGTTTGTCGGGAAATATACGTACCCATAGTTTTCCACCACGACGTGCATATCGTGTCATTGCTCTTCGTCCTGCTTCTATCTGTCTCGCTGTGATCCAAGCGGGTTCAAGTACTTGAAGAGCATATCTACCAAAACAAATACGATTGCCTCGGCAGGATTTTCCCTTCATTCTTCCTCTATGTTGTTTACGAAATCTAGTTCTTTTGGGGTTATAGTCGATGGTTTTTTCTTAGTTCCATCTCTACTGCAAAACTGGACATGAGAGTTTCTTCTCATCCAGCTCCTCGCGAATGAAATGAAAAAGCGTGCAAATTTCTCTAATTCCATAATATTCAAAATATAATAGAATAGATTTTTTTTTTTGAATTTCTTAAAATAGAAAAATATATAGTCAAGAGAGAAGATTTAGAATATATCCAAATTCTATATTTGTAGATAATGTAATCTTTCTTTTTTATAAGGAATATCCTTATTTTTACTCTTATTGAATCATGGTAAAGTATTCTAATCCAATAAAGATTTCGCGGGCGAATATTTACTCTTTCTTGTCTTATTTGTTAATTTTATAACCTTACCAAATAAAGCAATTTTTTTGGTTTGTTCCGCCATCCCACCCAATGAAGTATTAGGATTCTTTTCAATAAAATCAATCCTATATAGTCATAGGTTTTGTCGTTCCCACAGCTTCTCCTTTAATGGTTAGGTTTGAATCCTGCAATGGAGCTTCCAAACTTTCCGAGTTAATTTTCTCAGTTTTATTAACCCGGGCTGCTCTTTATTATTGCTTTAATTTTTTTTTTTTTGTTTCAAAATTATGATTTCAAATTTTTATTCTCTCTTATTTTTATTATTTTATTATATTGATGCTTTATCACATTGCCTTTTATTTTTATGATGTAATTCATAGACCATACACATTGGAATCTTATATCTTTCTTATTCTTCTTCCTTCTATCTATCATCCCTCCTTTTATCCACATCCCTTTAGTTTTGCTTCACAACCTAGAATCCGGTTTCTTTTTTAGAGAAAAAAATGCAGTTGCTACAACTATATGATAGATTCACTCATTTATGATAGATGTATTTATTCACATAGTGACTGTTTCTTAGTTAGGATCTCGACAATACGAAGCAATAGGTTGCTTATTAGTTAATTTTCTATAATTACTAAGTTTTTTTCTATTTTTAGTAGGGTTCAGTCTATTTTTTTTTTTTTAATTTCTATTTTTGACCCTAAAGAAAAAACTAACGAGTCACACACTAAGCATAGCAATTATATTAAAAGATTTATCAATTTTCATTAAATCTTATAGAAAGAGGTATAATTTCTTCTTTTTTCAGGGATTTTGGGAAAAATAAGGCTCTTGTCTTTTTTATTCTATCACTGACCAGAATGAGAAGGCAAGGTTAGTTATTCTTCTTCTACGAATATCCAAATTTTTACACCTAATACTCCATAGATAGTTCGAATTGGATAGCAGCAATAATCAATTTTAGCGCGAATTGTTTGGAGGGGAAGTCTACCCTTTTTGATGCATTCGGCACGTGCAATTTCTTTCCCTCCTAGACGACCTGCAATTTTGATTTTTACTCCCTTTATATCTGCTTTTTTAGTTAATTCAATAGCTTTTTTCATTGCCTTTCGGAATGAAACTCTATTTTTTAATTGGAAAGCTATATATTCTGCAAGAATGGTAGGTTGTCTATAAGGTTCTTTAACTTTTTCGATAGCAATATTAAGTCTCTGGTTTACAGAATTAACTTCCTTTTGGATATCTTTTTCTAATTCTTCGATTGTTCCTTTTTTCTTTAATAAATTTGGGAATCCAATATGGATTATAACGTGAATTGTATCGATTTCTTTTTGAATTTCTATATGTGTAATTACTTCGGAACTTGAGTCTGATTCTATTTTTCTATTCGAGCTTTTTTTCCTATTCTTTTGTATATAGTTCTTGATACAATTCCGTATTTTTTTATCTTCTTGTAGACCTTCAGAATAATTTTTTGGTTGTGCGAACCAAAAGGAATGGTGATTTTGGGTTGTACCAAGTCTGAAACCGAGTGGATTTATTTTTTGTCCCATATTTTTCTATTCTATTTTTTTTTTTTTTACTGGGAATCGAAATCTTAGGTTAATCTAAAGGTTATTTAGATTTCTTTACTATATTTAGTACAATTGTTATATGACACATGGTTTTTTTTATAGGATAACCACGCCCTCGAGCCCGAGGTCTAAATTTTTTCATAATAGTACTCCTACTGACTTCGGCTTTTGTTATGAATAAATTTGCTTTGTCGAAATCCCTATAATGAGTAGCATTTGCTGCTGCCGAATAAACCAACTTTAAGATGGGATAAGATGCTCGATAAGGCATGAGGTTCAGTATCATAACAGTTTCCTCGTAGTAACGCCAGCGAATCTCATCAAGAACTCTTTGTGCTTTGAAAACAGACATATGTATGCGTTTTTGTGCTTTGAAAACCCGTTCGAATTTAAGTAGACGATCAGTTGGAACTTTTCTTGCGAGTTTACGTAGCCCATTCTTCTTCTTCTTTATCCTAGAGGTATACTTTACCAATTTGAAACTTGTCATAAATAAGGTTATTACCCGCCTACCTTTACTTTATTTGAATCCTATAAATTTTGTTTATTCTGAATCTTTCTATTCTTAATTCAGTTAACGACGAGATTTAGTATCCTTTCTTGCACTTTCATAACTCGTGAAATGCCGAGTAGGCACGAATTCCCCCAATTTGCGACCTACCATAGGATTTGTTATGTAAATAGGTATATGTTCCTTTCCATTATGAATCGCGATTGTATGGCCAACCATTGCGGGTAGAATGCTAGATGCCCGGGACCACGTTACTATTGTTTCTTTCTCCTCCTTCATATTGACCTTTTCGATTTTTGTCAATAAATGACGAGCTACAAAAGGATTCGTTTTTTTTCGTGTCACAGCTGATTACTCCTTTTTTCATTTTAAAGAGTGGCATCCTATGTCCACTATCTCGATCGAGGTATGGAGGTCAGAATAAATAGAATAATGATGAGTGGAAAAAAGAGAAAATCCTTTAGCTGGATAAGGGGCGGATGTAGCCAAGTGGATCAAGGCAGTGGATTGTGAATCCACCATGCGCGGGTTCAATTCCCGTCGTTCGCCCATCGCATTATTGCAATGCAATTTTCCATATTCCTAGTTACGTATTTACTTACGGCGACGAAGAATAAAACTATCACTATATTTTTTCCTTTTCCTAGTTCTTCTTCCAAGCGCAGGATAACCCCAAGGGGTTGTGGGTTTTTTTCTACCAATGGGGGCTTTCCCTTCCCCGCCCCCATGGGGGTGGTCCACAGGGTTCATAACTACCCCTCTTACTACGGGGCGTTTACCTAGCCAACACTTAGATCCGGCTCTACCCAAACTTTTTTGGTTCACCCCAACATTACCCACTTGTCCGACTGTTGCTAAGCAGTTTTGGGATACCAAACGGACCTCCCCAGATGGTAATCTTAAAGTGGCCAATTTACCCTCTTTTGCAATCAGTTTCGCTACAGCACCTGCTGCTCTAGCTAATTGCCCACCCCTTCCACGTGTGATTTCTATGTTATGTATGGCCGTGCCTAAGGGCATATCGGTTGAAGTAGATTCTTCTTTTTTCTCAAAAAACCCCTTCCCAAACTGTACAAGCTTCTTCCAAAGCATACGGCTTTCTAGATGTATATGACGATCTCTAGACAGATGGATCTTATATGAATCGTATGATGAAGTACCACATGAGTGGATATATAGAAAAGGAATCCAAATCTGCCGAATCGCTCATGTTATGATCTTCTACATCCTAGGTCTTCGCGTTCCGTCATCTGGCTTATGTTCTTCATGTAGCATTCAGATCGAATGACTCTATGAAATTACGTCGATACTTCCACATATTATGGGTAACGTAGGAGACATCCCTATTTTCACCCGGGGGTCTTAATTACCACTGCTTAGCTTTCAATTCGCCTCTGACCATCAAATTAAATGTGAATAACCCGTCCTCCTCTCTTTGAAACAAGGGGCGCTTCCGGTTCTGTGCGTGCTTCAAACAATTTTGTCTTCTCCATATTACCATATCTCTAGAGTCAATAATTTTCTATGAGGAACTACTGAACTCAATCACTTGCTGCCGTTACTCAACAGTTTTCTGTTGAGGTCTATCCCGTAGAGGTAGTCAAATTGGATCAGTGATCGATTTCTAGGTTTCGTCGTAAACCTAATTGGTTACTTCCAATTACGTAAATCAATAGTTCAAACCGCACTCAAAGGTAGGGCATTTCCCATTGATATAGGAACTTTTGTACCAGAAACAATAGTATCTCCAATTATAGCCCCTCTGGGATGTAAAATATATCTCTTCTCACCATCCCCATAGTGTATGAGACAAATGTATGCATTTCGATTAGGGTCGTATTCTATGGTTACGATTCTACCAGATATGTCTTTTTGATTCCGTCGAAAATCGATTTTACGGTATAGGCGCTTATGACCTCCCCCTCTATGCCTTGCGGTAATGATTCCTCTGGCATTACGACCTTTACCACAACGGTGCCGTCCATGGATCAATTTATTTCGTGGATTGGATTTCACTTGCCTGTCTACGGTTCCCTTGCGTGTGCTCGGGATAGGTGTTTTGTATAAATGTTTCGCCGTATTATTAAGTATTCTCCTTTAGTTCTTTTCTCTATCTAGAAGTGGAATAGAATAACCCGGTTGAAGGGTAATGATCATACGTCTGTAATGCATTGTATGTCCCAGAATAGGTCCCATTCTTCTACCCTTTCCGGGTAGTCGATGGCTATTCACAGCTACTACCTTAACACCAAAGAAGAGCTCGACCCAATGCTTTATTTCTGTCTTAGTGAATCCCGATTCGACATTAAAAGTATATTGATTCTTTCCCAATAAACGAAGACTCTTTTCTGTAAAGACTGCGTATTTGATTCCATCCATAAATCGACTTTCCCTCCTATGCTCTGAGTTCCAGTATCGATAAGAATTCGAGTTCTTATTGTTCTTATGTTATGGTATGAATATACCATACCAATTCGTTATGTATGGATGATGGATGAGATTCCATGGATAGAGAGCCAGTTCCAATAGACTTATGGAACGTTCCCGTTCGCGTGCATCCAGCAGGAATTGAACCCGCAAATTTACCAATTATGAGTTGGGCGCTTTAACCATTCAGCCATGGATGCTTAACAGGGATCATCGTACATCGTAAATAACCAATTTTCATATAGAAAGACATATCATAGAAAAATGAAATCAAAATATTCGGAGATGGCAAATATTCGGAGATGACTATGAAAACACCTCTCTGGATCCTCGAATTGAAAGAGAGATTGAGAGGGATCAAGAATCCTAATTCTCGCTATTTGGAATGGATCCAATTCTATTGAGTCTGACTCATAGTGATCATTTCTCTTTAGCAAAGAAGGACCTTGGTTATCAAAGGATTGAACAACCGGGATCCATTTACTTATGATACCTACTTGACATTGCTAACAAGGATCTAATGAATTATGAGTTTAATAGATCCTCTTTAGCAGAAAGACATATATTCCTTGCTCATTATCAGACAATCACTTATTCCCAAACCTCGTGTGGGGCTAATCTTTTTCATTTACCATCTCATGGAAAACCCTTTTCGTTCCGCTTAGCCCTATCGGGTATTTTAGTGATAGGTTCTAGAGGAACTGGACGATCCTATTTGGTCAAATACCTAACGAAAAATTCCTATTTTCCTTTCATTAAGGTACGAGGGCTTCTTATTCCACAAGAACGAAAGCACCTTTTCATTCTTTCATATACTAGGGGTTTTTACTTGGAAAAGACAATGTTCCATACTAAAGGATTCGGGTCCATAACCACGAGTTCCAGTGCATTAGATCTTGTAGCACTTAGCAACGAGGCCCTATCCATTAGTATTCCACATAAGAAATCCATTATAGAAACTAATACAATTAGATTAGCTCTTCATAGACAAACTTGGGGTTTGCGAGCCAAGCTAAGACCGGCTCGGGATCATGGGACCCTTTTCTATCAGATAGGAGGGGATCTTGTACAAAATAGACTTCTAAGTAATAACCCCATAGATCCTATATCTATCTATATAAAGAAAAGAGGCAATCGTGTCAGGAAGCGGGTTTTTCTTTGGCCAAACGGTACTTCGAACTTGGAACGAGCATGAGGAGATTAACGAGACTTCTTTCTTTTTTGAGTTTTTCTGGCGGACCGGTCGCGCAAGATCTTTGGTCTTCCCCCGGAACCGATGAAAAAGTGGGTCGCTTCTTATGGACTCGCTCAGAATGATTCTTCTCTATCTATAGTTCATGGCCTATTAGAAGTAGAAGGTGCTCTGGTGCAATCCTTACCGACAGAAAAAGATTGCAGTCGGGTTGATAATAATCGAGTGCCATTACTTCGTCGGTCCGAACCAAGGAATCCGTTAGAAATGTTTTGAAATGGATATTGTTCTCTCTTTGATCAGGGATTGCTATATGAAATGGGTAAGTCACCAATCCAATCCCTTTGACAAATCAGGTGTCATATTAGATATCATATTCTATATATATAGAAATATCATAGAATAGACATATAGAATTTTTGGTTGGGAAATTCGAATGAATCATTGAGTGAAAAAGGAGCAAAGAATGACAAAAGACGAGACTCTACTAGTCTTCACTCTTGTGGTTTCCTCGGTTTCTGTTTTCTTATTCGGGATCTTGCTTTTCATGGTTCTCATCTCTGCAACTCGCGATTTTCGCGAGAGAACCAAATCCAAGTTGGTGAAGATCATGATTTGGGCTAGCATAGTAGTTATTACCTTTGCAATTGCGGTTCGAATCTATCCGATCTTTATCTTTTTGCTCAAAGAACGAATAAAACCCCTTGTCGAAGCCCTTTATGATAAGCTTCCCTGGATCTGGGAAGTTTCTCTTTCACGGTATTGGGATCGTTTGATCGATTTCCTTGATCGC